TTTTCTTTCTTTGATGGAAGGTAAGGGTCAATTTTATTGTAGAGCCGTATGCAATGCATAAAAGATGCCCGTACGGTTGTTCGATTCTATCTTTTTTTCTTGTTATCCTTTTATCTTTCTTTTATCTTCCCCTCATCATGCGAAATAGAGAAACCTTTTATTATCTTATATCATCAGGGTAATGATCCATCAACCTGCTGGTTCTTTTTCTGAAGTAGCAACGGGAGAATTCATCCTGGAAGTGGGAGAACTGCTGAAACTACGTGAAACCCTAACAAGGGTTTATGTACAAAGAACGGGCAAACCCTTATGGGTTGTATCCGAAGACATGGAAAGAGATGTTTTTATGTCAGCAACGGAGGCCCAAGCTTATGGAATTGTTGATCTTGTAGCTGTTGAATGACAATAGCCTGGATTTCGCGTCAATTCGTGATTTGAAATTACTCCTGCCGAGTTTAATATTCTATGACTTTTATTTACTATTCTATTGAATAAAAGTAATTCATAATCATCCGGTTAGGATCGATCTAAACCAGCCCATTATGTATATGATTCAACATGCCAACTATTAAACAACTTATTAGAAATACAAGACAGCCAATTAGAAATGTCACAAAATCCCCCGCGCTTCGGGGATGCCCTCAGCGTCGAGGAACATGTACTAGGGTGTATGTGCGACTCGTTCAGATCATGAACTAGAACAAAGGAAAGAGAACAATGTTCGAATATCAATGATCAAATAGGATAGAACGGAAAAACGAACTACATTTCCTATCTAAAAATAAGAAAATGGATCATATCCCTTTTATTGTGTATGAAATTTATGGTTTCTATTGGTGTAAATCCACTCACCTCAATTCAAGATGAGAAGCAATTCTCCATTGGTAGCAAATGGTTATCCATTAAGCGGAGGAAATATTAGTTAACATAGACCCCTCTTGTAAGAACGGACTAACAGGGTCAGCTACCCAGCCAACCTTCATAATTAAATACCGTTACTGTATAGGTAGAGCTCGTTGTGAAAGACCTATTACTGGATAATTCATGGGTAGAGCCGAAGAATGTGAACTATACAAGTTAGCAATAACATTGATTAAATGAAGTAAAGGCTCCGGTGTATAGAGAAGACCTCACCGTTTAAGAAGTAACCATAGAAACGATGAAATCCACTATTTCTTTATCATTGCTATTTTTTTTATTTTTAATACCTAGTATAGTACAATTTCGTATTTCGAGGTGAAATGCCTAGAAAAAATAAAAAATCGTGGTTGGGAAGGTTATAGTAGCCAAAGCCATTGGAATTTTTAGTTTATACATTGGAAAAATCCGTTTTGTTATTAATATACTAGTAAAGGGGCAAAAGAATAACTGAAAGAAAGGAAATCTATTAGTTATTCGTTAAAGTTTCATTTATTCAATGACCAGAATTAGACGGGGATATATCGCTCGGAGACGTAGAACAAAAATTCGTTTATTTGCATCAAGCTTTCGGGGGGCTCATTCAAGACTTACTCGAACTATTACTCAACAAAAAATAAGAGCTTTGGTTTCGGCTCATCGGGATAGGGATAGGCAAAAAATAAATTTTCGTCGTTTATGGATCACTCGAATAAATGCAGCAATTCGTGAAAGGGGGGTATGCTATAGTTATAGTAGATTAATAAACGATCTGTACAAGAGACAGTTGCTTCTTAATCGTAAAATACTTGCACAAATAGCTATATCAAATAGGAATTGTCTTTATATGATTTCCAATGAGATCATAAAAGAAGTAGGTTGGAAGGAATCCACCGGTTAAACGGAGTTGCCCGGAGAATGAACTCCGGGAAGGTCGAATAAAAATGAATAGAATATGATAAAATATGAGAAAGTAGTCAAAAAAAATATGAATCAACACGTTCAATAAAAAAATTGCTTCTTTCCAGATTATTATTTTTTTTCTTACGACACGAGAATTAAATCCGGATTCTTGTATTTTTCCAACAAAATATAAATCCGCGTTTGAGTTCGAATGGGAAGTTGAATTCAAGTGAAGAAAGAGTAAACCTATCTTTTTCTGGCTCTAAGACTAGAAGTTCTAGTGGTCGACTCGGTTCTTTCAAATTGTTTCTCATTATTAAGAAAAGGTAACAAAGATAAAATACGAGCTTGTTTTATAGCAATAGTAATTAATCGTTGTTGTTTCAAGGTCAATCTATTCACTCGTCTAGATAATATTTTTCCCTGTTCACTAATAAATCGACTAATTAAACTCATGTTTTTATAATCAATTCGATCCCCCGATTGGATCGGGGGCAAACGCCTACGAAAAGATCGCTTGGATTTAAGAAAAGTTCGCTTGGATTTATCCATGGTTTGGTTAGTTTATTTCTTCTCCCTAAAATCCTATTTCAGCCGTATTTCTAATTAGAATAAATAAATAGGATTTGGTTTGTTTATAATTATCTTTAACTATGTTAAATATGTTATATATATATATAATGTCATTTTTTCCCTTTCC